ACGAATCGTATCGTTGTCCGATTTCATCTACGAAAAAAAAGGTTATTAAACGAATTGTAATTATGATTGAAACAATGGAAAGGGAAATATGAGTTAATATATGTTCTAAGGTTGCAAATATCATAAAAAAAGAGGAGTCTCTTAAATGGAAATCGGGAGTTGAATTCATTATAGGACCTATTTATCTTTTTTAGAAGATGACATGCCGCCACTCGGACTCGAACCGAGATGCTCTAGCACTGCTTCCTAAGAGCAGCGTGTCTACCAATTTCACCATAGCGGCTTGTCTTGACCTTATAATAGCTTATGAATAAACAATCGTCGAGATTGAAGAAGGCAATTCAGTGTAATATTTTCATTTTCTTTTAGTTTTTTAGTTTCAAATTACTCAAAAAAATGCAAATTAAAAATAATAATAGGGATTTGAAAGTTCTTTTTAAAGTCTTAGCGTCTTATAACTAGAAAGTTCTACCCTCAATCAAGAGAGATAGAACTAAAAAAATGTTTTTGTTTTCATTTTTTAATGAACTCTTTCTCATTTATTACATTTATTAAATTGCTGAAATTTAATAATAATAATAGATTTGATTTTATCAACGAACATAAACGAGGGCACTGAAAATTGACACATTATTCATAAAGAGAAAGAATATTCTCACTAAAGTCTTGATTTGATTGGATTGATAACAGGAAATATATGGGGAATCCATTCTATATAGTAACTAGTAATTCATAGGAATATAAAATAAAAAGTGAAGTAAAGTTAAATCAAATCTATTAAATTCAATAAAAATTAATTAAAAATCTTATACCCGCTCTTTTATAGATAGAGAAAAGGGGCTAAAAATCAAAAATTTTATTATCGTAACTGTAACAAATAGATCGATGGGGAAAAAACATCCCCATCTTGGAAATGAGAAAATCTACTAAAAAAAGAAGGTTAAACCCCTTTTTACCTTGTATTTATGCGTTTGTCAACAAAGAGAGTATTAGTATTTTTAGAATTCAGTAAATCGAGTAAAAGTCAAAAAGTAAATTGTTTTTTAATATAAAAGATAAAAGAATGAACTGAGTGCCATTTCATATTGATTAGCTTAACTCAATAGATAGTGGAAATTTGAAATTTTTGATTACTTATTTGTTTTTTGTTTGCTGCACAAAAAAACTTTTTGAATTACCTGTAGAAAGAGATTTCCCTAACGAAAAAGCTTTTAGCGCTGTCCAATACCCCTTCCTTTTCCAAATATTTTTCCGAATACGCTTTTTTGATGTAGAAATACGTTTTTTTGGAACGGCCATTTAAGATAAAAAGGATTACTTATTGTTCTAGTTGGATGTGAAAGACATCTATTGTTCAAAACAAATCCTTCCTTTTATTCTTGAATAAATTTTTTCTGAAGAAAAAAAAATTAGGAATTACTCTGTTTTATATCATTTGACCAAATGTAACTTCTTGATTTGAATTGAATATTTGAAGCATTTTTATTAAATTTTAAATTTAAATAAATAAAAATAATAATAAGTAAAGTAAGAAGAAAAGCTTGTAAAATTCAATTTAAATTAGTTTAACTTAGTTCATATCTTGACTTTTATTGACTCTTTTCAAAGAGGTAAGATCCGGTCAATCGGAAACAATAAATTAGTAAATTAAGAATTTAAAAAGCTTTTTATGCAACAGACATATCAATACGGGTGGCTCATACCTTTCATTCCACTTCCCGTTCCTATATTAATAGGGGTGGGGCTTCTTCTTTTTCCGACGGCAACAAAAGATTTTCGTCGTATGTGGTCTTTTCAGAGTGTTGTATTGTTAAGTATAGTCATGATTTTTTCAATGAATCTGTCTATTCAGCAAATAAATAGCAATTCCGCCTATCAATATGTATGGTCTTGGATCATTAATAACGATTTTTCTTTAGAATTCGGCTATTTGATAGATCCACTTACTTCTATTATGTCAATATTAATCACTACCGTTGGAATTATGGTTCTTATTTATAGTGATAATTATATGGCTCATGATCAAGCATATTTGAGATTTTTTGCTTATATGAGTTTTTTCAGTACTTCCATGCTAGGATTAGTTACTAGTTCTAATTTGATACAAATTTATATTTTTTGGGAATTGGTTGGGATGTGTTCCTATCTATTAATAGGGTTTTGGTTCACACGACCTCTTGCAGCAAATGCTTGCCAAAAAGCTTTTGTAACAAATCGTGTAGGGGATTTTGGTTTATTATTAGGAATTTTAGGTTTTTATTGGATAACGGGTAGCTTTGAATTTCAGGATTTATTCGAAATATTCAATAACCTAATTTATAATAACGAGGTCAATTTTGTATTTGTTACTTTGTGTGCTGTTCTATTATTTGCTGGTGCCGTTGCTAAATCTGCACAATTTCCCCTTCATGTATGGTTGCCTGATGCTATGGAAGGGCCTACTCCGATTTCCGCTCTTATACACGCCGCTACTATGGTAGCGGCGGGAATTTTTCTTGTA